TCAAATTTCATATTTCTCAACAACAATTTCTCTCATCAATTAAGTTACCCCATGGATCTATTACTAGATCCATTAGTAATTCATGAATTGTCCCATGGATTTTTCTATTTCAATTGTATGACCTATACGCGTTATCCAAACAAAACGGATGGTTACTCTATTTTATCATGGAATAATAATTTTTCCATTCTTTTTCCTACTTTTTGGATCATAACTAAATCAAAACTTCTCGAATTATCAGAATACGTAGTAAAAAAAAATCCTTGGGTATTCAAATAGTAATAGTTCCGTTCATCAGTATACTACTAAAATTGGAATGAAATCCAATCTTATTCAAATATTTCATATCTCTCCTTATCCAAAAGTGAACAATTTGAGTGGAAGGTCCACATTTTTTTTTTAGAATTGGTCTATTTTTATGATATTTCGTACTACTGTACGATTCCTTTCCTTGTTTGTGGGATTATTTTCCCAAAGGGAAAGGGATAATGAGAAGAATTATAGAATGGATTGCTAATTATGCCTAGATCTCGGATAAATGGAAATTTTATTGATAAGACCTCTTCAATTGTAGCTAATATCTTATTACGAATAATTCCGACAACTTCAGGGGAAAAAAAGGCATTTACCTATTACAGAGATGGTGCGATTTGATTATTATTTTTTTTTTTTTTTGTTTTTTTTAACCCTTGGTCTGAGAGAAAGAGACGCGATTCGGGATAGAAAGAAACAAATTTTTGAAATAAACCTACGCTTCGTGAAGGTGAAGTTTAGAGATAGAACAATTCCTTCTGTCGTGTATCCTCGATTGATGCAGCCTCAGATGCTTTAATTATCTATTTGAGTATTGAGCGAAAGGTTACACCTATACTATAGGTTCTAGTTTGCGGGTCAATCCTACTCCACTAGTACCAATAGGTGGCATAGGGGAAGAAGCACTACTCCTAGGAATCAACAACACGAAAACTTTGTTATAAATTTCCCCTTTCCTTATCGGTATCGGGACTAACAAGAATGGTTGGGACAACAAACATCCATCTCGTTCGTACTTTGGATACCCGTATAACCATCAAAGATCGTTGAAGTGACTAATTCCTGGAAATAGGAGGCGTTGAGGACAAATAAATCGTTGGAGTTACCATTTCCATCTAGCACTAATACGATTGGTGTTAAGAAAAAACAAACCCCTTTCGGGAAGGCTGTCTAGAGATTTCTTGTAAAAATACTAGTCCCTGTCAGTTCATAATGAGAATAGTGAAATTTTCATTCCATAGATTATTTCCCTTAGTACTTTATGCACAGAAGGGAGGAGCCGTATGAGATGAAAATCTCACATACGGTTCTGGAACGGAGATTCTTTGAATAGAATGAACGTGAACGACCGTAACGGATGTCGGCTCAATCCGAAGGAAATTATGCGGAAGCTTTACAGAATTATTATGAAGCTACGCGATCAGAAATTGATCCTTATGATCGAAGTTATATACTCTATAACATAGGCCTTATACACACAAGCAACGGGGAGCATACGAAGGCTTTGGAATATTATTTTCGAGCACTAGAACGAAACCCATTCTTACCACAAGCTTTTAATAATATGGCCGTGATCTGTCATTACGTGCGACTATCTCCACTATAGAAAGAAGAAGGAAAAAAAGATCAAATCGGCTAGTAAATACTAGAAAAAAATAGGCTTTCTACATATGCATCGTCCAAGGCAACGATTTTTATCAGCTGTAGCAAGGAAAGAGACTTCACCAGAACCAAAATATGAAGAAATAGGTACGCCTCTATACTCTATGGATAAAGGATCGAATTGATAGAGAAAGCGCCGTAAAGATCAATTAGTAAGCTATTGGGTCGATACAGTTAAGAACTGCTTACTTATGTCATGATATGAGATAAAAGTTCGGAATCAACTTATGTAATAGAGTCGATCCACTAAGGTATTGAGCAGCGGTGTAGTATCAAATCCCAAAGATAGTAAGTTCTTTTTTCTTACAGAGGAAAGTCTTTTTCAACGATTCTATATGAATTTCATATATGAAATGAAACCGAGATAGTTACCTTTCAGAAAATTCTAACGATATAGGGGGATATCTATTCTTCAATCTTCTGAAGGTGTGGGAAAAAAGATAAAACTGATTATTAATCAAAATTAGATTATTAGATTAGAGTTTGAAACTTATGTAATTAACTTCTTCTGGTTAACCCAATAAAAAACGGGATAGGTTTATTAGAAATCTAATTCAGTTAGCATAGGGTAAATTAATAAGATGGGGCACAAAAAGAATCGATTGCCGAGCCGTATGAGGTAGGAAACTCTCAAGTACGGTTCTAAGGGAAGGAATTGACCCACCTATTCCGACCGGGGAGAACAGGCCATTCTACAGGGCGATTCTGAAATTGCGGAGGCTTGGTCCGATCAAGCTGCTGAGTATTGGAAACAAGCTATAGCGCTTACTCCAGGGAATTATATTGAAGCACATAATTGGTTGAA